CCTTCCCCCAAAATAGTAACATTAACAGGAAGCAAGAAGAAAGAACGAATCAATCGATTTTATCTATAATCCAATATAATAATTATATTGATTTCTAGGGATGAGACATCCTGCAAATCATTTCTAGACTAAACTAATAGAACCTTAATCAAAACTACTCTAAAAATAAAATAAAAACTCAGATCATATATCTGATCATATAATAAATAAAGATTTGGATATTGGTAAAAATAAAATCCGCCTTTCAACCGGAACAGTCTCTTTTGTTTGAATCATTTCTCTAAGTTCGAAGTTTAACTTATATTGAATAAGTGAATAAATTCTATTTGCTCAATAACTTATTCACCCATAATCCTTTTTTTCCCTTTGTTTGTCCACTACTTCTTATGAATCTAAACAAAAGAGTTCCGATAGGCCTGGAAAAGAAGGAAAGGAATAGTAATCTTTGATGAACAGGAAAAAAAATAATTATTATTTTGATACAAGACGACACAAGAAAAAGGGTGAAAATTCCTTTTTCTTGTGTCGTCTTGTGTCGAATAGAAGATTAGGAAGACTAGTAATCCTTCCTAAAAGTATTTGTTCCTTTCATTTTTCCCATCCTTGCCTTGTATTCTCTTCTTTTGTATTTGTTTGTATGCCTATTGTTTATTACTAAAATGGAATACAAGTAATGAATTCCAGGCGTCCTGCAAAAAAAAAGAATATAAACAAAGCAAGCAAAAGGATTTACAGAATTTTTTGATCATACATAATTGTATCGATGGACAAAAAATCGGCACTTTTTAACAACTTTATGTTAAGGAATCTCTGGACCTAAAAATTCATTTCGTACAATTGAACTTTTTCAAACTGTTTCTTTTTAAGAACCAAAAAAACTTGTGCCAAAATAACAGATGCGAAGAAGAACAAAAGGCCTTGGACGCGTAATGGATCTTGAAGCACTATTTCTGCATCTCCCTGACCAAACCCTCCTACATTGGGATTGCTTGTTAATGGTTGATCAAGCTTGATGGATTCACCCTCTGAAACAAGAAGTTCTGGCCCTGGAGGTATAATATCAACCACTTGACGTCCATCCGATGCATCAACTATGGTTATTTCATATCCTCCCTTTTCTTTACGTACTATTTTGCTTACTATACCTGCTGATGTAGCATTATAGACTGTATTGTTACTCTTGCTACCATCAGGATAAATCTGACCCCTTCCTCTGTTCCCACCCACATATATGGGATATTTTAAGAAGTGAACGTCTTTCTTCGTAGCAGGGTCGGGGGAAAGAATAGGAAAGACGATTTCACTATATTTCTGACCCGGAACAGGACCTATCACAAGAATATTTTTTTTATTGGGACGATAACTCTGAAAAGACGGATTTCCTATCTTTTCTTTCAACTCAGGAGAAATACGATCGGGGGGGGCTAATTCGAATCCCTCGGGTAAAATAAGAACAGCACCCACATTCAAACCCCCTTTTTTACCATTAGCAAGAACTTGTTTCAGTTGCATATCATAAGGAATTCGAACAACTGCTTCAAATACAGTATCAGGAAGCACAGCTTGCGGAACTTCAATATCCACGGGCTTATTAGCTAAATGGCAATTAGCACATACAATTCGTCCAGTTGCTTCTCGTGGGTTTTCATAACCCTGCTGCGCAAAAATGGGATATGCATTTGAAATGTATGTTCGAGTTATTACATATATCATGATCGATACAGAAATGGATCGAGTCATCTGTTCCTTTACCCAAGAAAAAGTATTTCTATTTTGCATGTCCAATCATAGATCTCGGAATTTCTACAATAAATTAGATAGGGAACTAGTAAAGTTCCCTATGCACGAGTCTGTCATTGTACTGGAATAGTTGTACTGGAATATAGGACGAATACCTTGAACCGGTAAAAATAAAATATAAAGAATTAAGTAAGATTCAAAATGCTTTCTTTATAAAGGAAGAAAGATTCTGATTTATTTGATTGATATCAGTAAATCAAATGAGTTCTTCATTCATTCATTGAATGATAAATGACTACAAGCGAAGGAGATACACGATTTAAATAATGGAAAATCCAATATTTCACAATTGTATCTAGAATAACTGGAAAAGTGGAAACAAGACCAGATATAATTTGATCGTTATGAGCCAATCCAAAATCGTTGTAGAACGAACCAATTATTAGTTCCCAACCATGAGTCGAGTGAAATCCAATCCATAAATCAGTAACTAAAAGAATCGAAAAAGCTTTTATTGTGTCACTTAAGTTATAGAGGAATTCCTGAACCCAAGAATTAAGAATGACAAGTTCCTCATTACCCAAAAGAAAATAACCACTTAGAATAGCGAAAGAGATTATATTTGTCGAGAAATGCAAAATGATATGGAGATGATATTCATTGTGTGTTTTGACCAATTGTATCGTTTCCTTGTGTATTCCTATACGAAGTTTTTGTATATGTGTCTCCGGGTACTCCTTTATCATTTCGTCCAACAGAAAGAGTTCTTCTAATTCTATGAATCTTTCTAGAACGTTTTTCTCTTGAATATCATTCAAGAGAGTTTCGGATTGCCAGGTATTCCACCAATTAGTAACCCAAAGTTCCAGACATTTATTAAATGAGAGAGAGACCCACCAGGGCAAAAATACTATAGATACAAGATATGTGAAAGAAGGCAATGCTTTCTTTTTTTTCATTTTTTATCTGTGAATTGAATTGTTAATGAACCTGCTTCATTCGTTGACTCTATATGAGATTTCTCTGAAGCACGAGTTCTATAACAAGTTATTGAACCTATGGGTCTATTCATTCCAATTTTTGTGTAAAAATTGAGTTTAGTTCTTGGATCTAGAAGGAATATAGAAATGGGATAAGGGTCCGTCCTTTTCGGATAAAAATGCAAAATCAATATTATTCCCAGATAGCTCAATTGGGCAAATTCGAAGCAATTTCATCTTCATTTGTTCCTTTCTATGAATACTCGAAAACCCACTTAAAATAACGAATCGGATTTCGAAACGAAAACCCCCCTCAGTTAATTATTTAGAAATGTTTTACCGTCTAGCCACAACCAAGGAGAAAAAGGGTATCATCAAAATTTTGGGCCTAAAAAGATGAGATGAATTCCGTATTACGAAATACATGTTCGGATATATTTGATGAATCCCTACTTATTAGATTAGCCTTTTTTCTAGTAGAAATTTTCTAGTAGAAAAGAATTGAGTTGGGATCCATACGCATACGAAATACTTTTGGTATACAAATGGTATACCAAAATTTCTTCTTTTCTTAATTATAGTATAGTTTATTATAGTTATTCCATATACGCCCTCCTGCGTTTTTGTTTTATTCTATGGGATGGGAGTCGCCACGACAAAGAAAGGAGGAAATAGAATAATCTAACATGTTTTGTTCGAATGAACATTCCAAAAAGACTTCAATTGTATTAAAAAAGGAATTAGCAAGTTCCTTCCCCCATGCCGAGAAAACATTTATTCTTTATTGTGTTCAATTCATTTCAAAATACTTCAATTGGTACGCGCAAGAAATAGGCCAATTCGGCAGCTTTTTGTTCAATTTCTCGTGGAGTCAAATTCTCATCAGTACGAGTCAAGGGAATGGCCCCTTGACCTCTGATTTCCATATAAAGGACACGACGAGGATAAAGACCCTTTTTAACCTCAATTCTGATTGATTGGATATCTCTCATAAGGAAGCGAAGGAAGATGCGACGATTTATTCCAGGAAATCCCCAACGAAAAATGCACACAATTCCTTCTTTTATATCGAATCGGTCATAACCACTACCTACATTCCACAAAATTGTGCACCACAAATAGGAACTAACGAATAGACCTGCGATCCCGTAAAAAGACATCACGATTCCTTGTGGAAAAAAAAGAATTTGCTGAGATGGAAATACGGATATCAGATTCCTACCAAGATAACTGGAAGTTCCAACCGCTAAGAATCCTAGTGAACCTAAAAAAAGGATACAGGCCCAGCAAAAATTACTTGTTTTTCGAGACCCCCTTATAAGTTCTATCCATATATGTTCTGATCGCCAATTCATAACTAGATCCAGTTGCATTCGATTGGAATTGAGAGAATAACCCAAATTTGACTTTACCTTTCTTGATCCCGAAGTAACTTTCATCAACTAGCACTATTCTGATGTGGAGTAATTGGTTAGATACATTGACTTTCTATTAAAAATATTTACTGATCCGTTCCGTTTTTAACCAGCTATACCCTGCATATATATACATGCATTTATGCGGATATCATGTATCCGCATGCATAACAGTTCTTTCATTTGTGTGTGTAAAGAACTACCTATCGTACCATATTGCACTAAATAAATATCTGTATTATGATACAGTGTTGAAATAAATTGATAAGATTTGGTCCCATTGGATCTAGACAATCTTATTTTTTTGGACATGAAGAGATAAAGAAGCCATTGCAATTGCCGGAAATACTAGGGCCACTAAAGGCACAAAAATAGAGGGTAAGTTGAGATTTGTCATAGAATGGGTGCCTCGATTTAATATGTGTATCTATATATTTGTATATATTAGAAAGATATCTTATGATATGATAAGTATATCTATTATAAGTAATATTAAGTAATATTGACTATTGTATTTTATATAATATTTTATATAATATGAAGTTTGAATAATAATATTCAAAAATAATATAATACTACTAAGTATATATAAACAATTAAGTAAATATAAAAAAAAAATATTTTAATTTAATATTAAAATATTAATCAAATCAAAAAAAAGAAAATAAAAAAAAAAAAAAAAGGATAGATAATAAGTGCAAAAATGTATAACTAAATTAAGTGTACCTATTCATCTTTCTACACGAATATAGATAGGATAATCTTCTTTTACAAATTTTATTATTCTTCTTCTCCCATCCTTATGTTCTTTCTATCTTTCTTTCTAATCTAATAAGGAGTTTCTTATTAAAAAGAAGTTTTCTTATGAAAATAAGGTTCATTATGAATTCGCGACTCTAAATAATACGATCCAACAAACAGGGATTCATAGTAAAAATGCGATAGATATAGAAATTATTTTATTCCATTTCCATATTTGATATTTCTTTTTATTTTGATATTCTTTTTTTTCATTATTGTCTATCTTAATTAATACGTAAGATAGCCAGATAAAATTCTTTTTATCTCCCCAAATTCGAATTCCTCGGAAAGAGAAATTCACTTTTTTATTTTATCCTGTTGGTAGAGGTTCATAATACCTAATCATGAATAGGGGTAAGATAAAAAATAGATCTGGATCTGGAAGAAAAAAAATTATCCGAAACTTCTGACTCTTACTAGAAAGTGTAACTTAGATCACCAAAGAACATTTTTCTTAGTTTTTTTTATTACGATGAACTAAATACTTGTTCGCTACAAATAAAATAACTGAATCTAGTGCTATACTTTAATTTTTGGAATTTTGATTCAAGGGAAAGAAACCATGGAGCTGAAATAACTCACTTAGAACACCTTTTAAAGGATTACGTGGTACGATTGGGTCGAATAAGCCTTTATGGAATAAATACTCAGCCGCTTGTGAACCATCGGGTACTGTCTTATTCAATGTTTGTTCAATTACTCTTTTACCCGCAAATGCAATGTACGCATTAGGTTCAGCAATAATGATATCTCCCAACATACCAAAACTGGCTGTTACTCCACCGGTTGTAGGAGATGTAAGGACTGATACATAGAATAACTTTTTATTGGATTGGTAATCATATGAAGCAGAAGATATTTTAGCCATTTGCATCAAGCTCAAACTTCCTTCTTGCATGCGTGCTCCTCCAGAAGCACACACAATAATGACAGGTAGAGATCGATTAGTAGCATACTCAATCAAACGAGTGATTTTCTCACCTACTACAGATCCCATACTACCTCCCATGAATTGAAAATCCATAACCCCAATTGCTACGGGAATACCGTTTAGTTCACCTATGCCTGTTTGAACAGCTTCAGTTAAACCTGTCTTTCTTTGATAAGAATCGATACGATCTTTATAAGGTTCCTCTTCTGAATGAAATTGAATGGGGTCCATAGAAACCATATCTTCATCCATAGGATCCCAAGTGCCCGAATCAATCGAAAGTTCGATTCTATCTGAACTACTCATTTTCAAATGATATCCACACTGTTCACAAATATTCATTTTTGACTTAAGAAGTTTTTTAAAATTTAATCCATAACAATTTTCGCATTGAACCCATAAATGTCTGTATTTTTTATTTATATCGAAATCATTAGATCTTCCTCTTATATTGAAATCACTGCCATTAGTACGAGTTCTTATACTAAAACTTCCACTTTCACTACCACTTACATTTTCAGTACAAATGAAACTATAAATGTAACTGTCACTGTAATTGTCAGTACCACCTGAAATGGAACTATTAATACTGACTTCAAAACGAAGATAACTATTAATGCAACTATTAATGTGATTAGTCCAACTAGATTGAGTATCATACATGTAATGATAATAGTAGTGATTGTTTCTCTTAGACCCCCTAGTCAAAAAACTAGAAAAAAAACCTTCTAATTCACTCAGAAAAGAACTATCATTGTCAATCTCAAAACTATGATTTTCAATATCAAAATATACGGAATAATTGTCACCATTACTATCCCTAACTAAAAAAGTGTGATCAGAGATCAAACTCCAAATATCTCTGATACCAAATAAATAATCAACATTACTGAAACTATAACTAACACTATCACTCCAATTTTTCTCCGTATCATTTAGAAGGGGTTCATCACTTCCACTGGTATGGCCAATAGCATCAAGACTTTCCATTGATTTACTTAAACCATACCTATGTTCTAACTTCTCGTTAGACAACATCGAATTGAACCACCATTTTTCCATAGAATCCTCCTGCCCCCTATTTGATGAAAATACAATAGATGAATAGTCATTCGATGAATAATTATTTTACTATTTTATTTCCTATCAGAATTAAGCATATGAGGATTAGGATTGTTAACTAATAATAAGTGAGTATTGAAAGAAATGATTCTCTTTTTTTTTGGAATCCGAGATAGCACTTCAATATCTATCTATATAGAAAGATTCTTTTTTTTTTCAATTAAAATACAAATTCTCATCGAAAAGTTTATAAATAAAGAATTCGTTCTCGTATAACCTTGTATCGTATAATTAAATAATAAGTTTATATTGCAACATGGAACGAAAAAGACAATATACAGGATGAGTAGATTGGATAGAGGGAGCCCTTCCCTTAGCTTAATCTAACGCCTGAAACTACGAGATATAAAATGATCCACTAATCCTAAGGATCCATAGGATTAATTATGGATTGGATCTCAAAATCAAAATAGAAATATTGAGTTGTTTCGTCTTCGTTCTATTTAGATCTTGTATATACTTGTATATATAGTATATAGGTCTGTACATATGATATGAAAGATATATGCAA